CCTGAATGGTCTAAGGATTTACAGGAATGGAATAGAGAAATGCATGTTAAATGTACCTATAATGGTGTTCAATTATCAGAAACCGAATTTCCGAAAAATTGGTTAACAGACGGTATTCAGATAAAAATCCTATTTCCTCTCTGTCTGAAACCTTGGCACAGATCTAAGCTGCAAACCTCTCATAGAGATCTAATGAAAAAAATAAAAAAAAAAGATGATTTTTGTTTTTTAACGGTTTGGGGAATGGAAGCTGAACTTCCTTTTGGTTCTCCCCGAAAAAGACCTTCTTTTTTTGAGCCCATTTTTAAAGAACTCAAAAAAAAAATTAAAAAATTGAAAAAGAAATATTTTCTAGTTTTAAGAGTTTTAAAGGGAAGAACAAACTTTTTTCTAACAGTCTCAAAAGAAACAAAAAATTGGGTCATCAAAAGTGTTCTATTTATAAAAAGAATAAGAAAAGTACTTTCAAAAGTAAATCAAATTCTGTTATTTAGATTGAGAGAAGTATATGAATTAAGTGAAACTAAAAAAGAAAAAGATTCTATAATCAACAATCAGATAATTCATGAATCGTTTAATCAAAGTCGATCTACAGATTGGACAAATTATTCCCTGACAGAAAAAAAACGGAAGGATCTGACTGATAGAACACGCACAATTAGAAATCAAATAGAAAAAATTACAAACGACAAAAAAAAAGTAACTCCAGGAATAAATATTAATTCTAACAAAACAACTTATAATGCCAAAAGACTAGAATCACTAAAAAATATTTGGCAAATATTAAAAAGAAGAAATGCTCGATTAATCAGTAAATTACATTATTTTATAAAAATTTTCATTGAAAGAATCTACATAGATGTCTTTCGATGTATCATTAATATTCCCCAAATCAATATACAACTTTTTCTTGAATCAACAAAAAAAATGATTGATAAATACATTTACACTAATGAAACAAATCAAGAAAGAATTAATAAAACAAATCAAAATACAATTCACTTTATTTCGACTATAAAAAAGTCACTTTATAATATTAGTAATAGTAAAAGGAATTCACCTATTTTTTGTGACTTATCCTCCTTGTCACAGGCATATGTATTTTACAATTTATCCCAAACCCACTTGGATAAATTAAGATCTGTTCTTCAATATCACGGAACATCTTTTTTTCTTAAGACTGGGATAAAGGATTCTTTTGGAACACAAGGAATAATTCATTCTGAATTAAGATATAAGAAATTTCGGAGTTATGGAGCGAATCAATGGAAAAACTGGTTAAGGGGTCATTATCAATACGATTTATCTCAGATTAGATGGTCTAGATTAATCCCACAAAAATGGCGAAATAGAGTCAATCAATGTCGTACAGCTCAAAAGAAAGATTTAAAGAAATGGAATTCATATGAAAAAAACCAATTACTTTATTACAAAAAACAAAAAGATTCTGAAGTATATTCATTATCGAATCAAAAAGATAATTTTCAAAAATACTTTAAATATGATCTTTTATCATATCAATCTATTAATTATGAAACTAAGAGGAACTCATATATTTCTGTTTATGGATCACCATTACAAGTAAATACGAATCAAAAGATTTCTTATAATTACAACACACCTAAAGGCAAATTATTTGATAAATGGGGGGGTATTCCTATCAATAATTATCTAGGAAGAGGTGATATTATGTATATGGAAAAAAATCCAGATAGAAAATATTTTGATTGGAAAATTCTCAAGTTTTGTCTTAGAAAAAAAGTCAATATTGAGGCCTGGATCAAGATCGATTCCAACAGTAATAAAAAAACTAAGATTGGAACTAATAATTACCCAATAATTGATAAAATTGATAAGAAAGGTCTTTTTTATCTTACAATTCATCAAGATCTAGAAATCAATCCACCCAATCATAAAAAAATCTTTTTTGATTGGATGGGAATGAATGAAGAAATACTAAATTGTCCTATATCCAATCTGGAACTTTGGTTCTTCCCCGAATTTGTGCTACTTTATAATGCATATAAAATGAAACCGTGGATTATACCAAGCAAATTACTTCTTTTAAATTTGAATATAAATGAAAATGTTAGTGAAAATAAAAACGTCAATGGAAAGCCAAAAGGGAATTTTTTTATACCATCGAATGAAGAAAAAAAATCTTTTGAATTAAAGAATCGAAATCAAGAAGAAAAAGAACCCGCAGATCGACGAGATCGTGGTTCAGATGCACAAAACCAAAGAAATCTTGGATCCCTTCTCTCAAACCAACAAAAAGATATTGAAGAAGATTATGCGCGATCAGACATGAAAAAACGTAAAACGAAAAAACAATACAAGAGCAACACGGAAGCAGAACTAAATTTCTTCCTGAAACGATATTTGCTTTTTCAATTGAGATGGGACGATGCTTTGAATCAAAGAATGATCAATAATATTAAGGTATATTGTCTCCTGCTTAGACTGAGAAACCCAAGAAAAATTACTATATCCTCTATTCAAAGAAGAGAAATGAGTCTGAATATAATGCTGATTCAGAAGAATTTACCTCTTACAGAATTGATGAAAAAAGGGATATTGATTATCGAATCGGTTCGTCTGTCTGTAAAAAATGATGGACAATTTATTATGTATCAAACCATAGGTATTTCATTGGTTCATAAGAGTAAACGCCAAATTAATCAAAGATATCGAGAACGAGGATATGTTGATAAGAAGAATTTTGATGAATCTATTTCAAAACATCAAAGAATGACTGGAAATAGAGATAAAAATCATTCGAATTTACTTGTTCCTGAAAATATTTTATCATCTAGACGTCGTAGAGAATTGAGAATTTTAATTTGTTTCAGTTCAACGAATAGAAATGGTGTGAATAGAAATCCGGTATTTTGTAACGAGAACAACGTAAAAAACTGGAGTCCATTTTTGGATGAAAGTAAACATCTTGATAGTGATAAAAATGAATTAATTCAATTAAAGTTCTTTCTTTGGCCGAATTATCGATTAGAAGATTTAGCTTGTATGAATCGCTATTGGTTTGATACGAATAATGGCAGTCGTATCAATATGTTAAGACTACGTATGTATCCACGATTAAAAATTGGTTAATGTTAATACCGTATTTTTCCTATATATCCTATACCGTATATGGTATATGAAAGTAAACAGATGTACACATACCTTGTCTTACATCCCATTCTAATATACGTCAATAAAGTATCAATTAGATAAAAAGTGAATTGAATCAACAAAATCTTCTTCATTTTCGGTTTAAATATAAATTATTCGCTTTTGTGAGTGCAAAAACGTACCATCCTTTTGTATCCCTATTCGAATCCAATTTGATTAATTCATTTTAATTGATAAAATTAGGAGTCGATAAAGAAATTAAGATCATTATGTATATCACATTCAAATTACTGGCATTATTATTTCTGATCGATAAAATTACATATCTGTAAAGTCAAAAAAGGAGGAGGAAATTCTTTTATGGTCAAAAATTCATTCATTTCCGTTACTTCACAAGAAGAAAAGAAAGAAAACAGGGGGTCTGTTGAATTTCAAGTAGTCAGTTTTACCAATAAGATACGGAGACTTACTTCACATTTGGAATTGCACAAAAAAGACTATTTATCTCAGAGAGGTCTACGGAAAATTCTGGGAAAACGTCAACGGCTATTGGCTTATTTGTCAAAAAAAAATAGAGTACGTTATAAAGAAATAATTGGTCAGTTGGATATTCGAGAGATAAAAACTCGTTAATTTGAAGAATCTTTTTGATCGTTTAAATTTTGATGAACTTCTTTTTTTTCACTTTCAGCAATTCATGGAAGAATGAATGGGGAAAAACCTATGACTGCACCAGCTACAAGAAAAGACCTCATGATAGTCAATATGGGTCCTCACCACCCATCAATGCATGGTGTTCTTCGACTCATCGTTACTCTAGATGGTGAAGATGTTATTGACTGCGAACCAATATTGGGTTATTTACACAGAGGAATGGAAAAAATTGCAGAAAACCGAACAATTATACAATATTTGCCTTATGTAACACGTTGGGATTATTTAGCTACTATGTTCACAGAAGCAATAACTGTAAATGCACCAGAACAGTTAGGCAATATTCAAGTACCTAAAAGGGCGAGCTACATCAGAGTCATTATGTTGGAGTTGAGTCGTATAGCTTCGCATTTGTTATGGCTTGGCCCTTTTATGGCAGATATTGGGGCACAGACCCCCTTCTTCTATATTTTTCGAGAACGAGAATTGATATATGACCTATTCGAAGCTGCCACCGGTATGCGAATGATGCATAATTATTTTCGTCTCGGAGGAGTAGCTGCTGATCTACCTCATGGATGGATAGATAAATGTTTAGATTTTTGCGATTATTTTTTAACAGGGGTTGCTGAATATCAAAAGCTTATTACACAGAATCCTATTTTTTTAGAACGAGTTGAAGGAGTAGGCATTATTGGCGGAGAAGAAGCAATAAATTGGGGTTTATCAGGACCAATGCTACGAGCTTCCGGAATACAATGGGATCTTCGTAAAGTTGATCATTATGAGTGTTACGACGAATTTGATTGGGAAGTACAATGGCAAAAAGAAGGGGATTCGTTAGCTCGTTATTTAGTACGAATCAGCGAAATGACAGAATCTATAAAAATTATTCAACAGGCTCTAGAAGGAATTCCAGGGGGGCCCTATGAGAATTTAGAAATCCGACGCTTTGATAGAGTAAGGGATCCCGAATGGAATGATTTTGATTATCGATTCATTAGTAAGAAACCTTCTCCGACTTTTGAATTATCACAGCAAGAACTTTATGTAAGAGTCGAAACCCCAAAAGGAGAATTGGGAATTTTTCTGATAGGAGATCAGAGTGTTTTTCCCTGGAGATGGAAAATTCGCCCACCCGGTTTTATCAATTTGCAAATTCTTCCTCAGTTAGTTAAAAAAATGAAATTGGCTGATATTATGACGATACTAGG